GATTCGACCGTTGGAGCTGAGTCAATCTTGCCAAATTGGCAACTTGAATGTCTGGGTCTGTCCTATAGAATTGCTCATGGAACTTGCTTTCCAGATCGTACCAACTGTTAATAGAGTTTGGAGGGATGTTCATATACCAGGGGAAGGCCGATTTAGTAAGAGAGTTGGCAAAGAGCCTCAACTTGAGGTAGTCCTTGGACCTAGCTTCCCCGCACTGGACCGAGAACCGAGCTATATGCTCAATAGTCGACTTCTTCTCCTCACCGGAAAAGAGAACAAACTCAGGCACCTTATACCCCTTTGGAAACTGATGAACTCGGTCGATCCAATCAGGGTATGCTTTCCTAGCCGTCGGCCTCAGATGGACGAGACAAAGAACGCAACTCAGGGGGCGAGAACTCAGAGAGGTGGAGGTCCGGACAAGGCTAGAGCCAAGCAGAGGGATGGAGTAGGGGACGGTTGGTGAAAGTAGGCACGAGTGGAGAGGCAGGTGAGGAAGCGCAGGTGTAAAAGTCGAGTCTAGTATTTTTGCTTTCTTTCGTAGGCGAGTGAGAAGCGAGAGTGCAGGCTCGCCCCGAAAGCGAGCCGGGAGCGATCAAAGGCGATAAACGCTTGATTGTATTCTTGACTGATTCAATTGATAACGAGAGATAAAGGTACCCCGACCATGCCCAAAGGGGTTTAATAACTAGTAGTGGCGTGCTGAACTGAAAAGTACGGTGAAGCTTTCGGAGCGTAGTGAGGTGAGCCAGTGCCTGTTGGTGGTCAAGTCCCAGTGGAAGTGGAAGTTGTTGGGCGTTCAGGTTGCAAAGGAAGTTGGTGGGCTAACGGTGGTCCAGGTAAGGTAGGTGGGGAAGGCTCGCCACGAGATCGACCGATAGCTTTGACCCAACCCCGGAAGCGGAAGTGCCAGAGAGACGATCTTTGTGAGGCAGAGTGACATTCCAAGGTCAGGTATAAGGTGCTACGGGAACGATGTCTCAAAGGTCAGTGCCAAGGGCTCAACGCGGAAGCAATCCGCTGCTCACAGGGACCGTGCGGGCTGACGCTCTTCTCTCTCAGGCAAAGAAATGTGATTTTAACTTTCGCTGGTTCAAGGTAGGCTGCTTAAGCAGAGGTTGTTGTTGTTGTTGGCGTGAGTGAAGGCGTTCCTTCCGGTGGGCATGACGAAGCTAAGCTGGAACTAATTACGAAAGCATAATCGTTTTCAAGGCTAGGGAAGGCTAGGGCATAAAAGGCTAGTAGGGCATAAAAGGCTAACAGCTTTTCCGAGTCAAAAGCGGCTAAAAACACTCAGCCATAAGTTCCGGTTTCACCACAGTACAGGGCTAAATAAAGGGGCTCAAGGTTGGCATGACGAAGCGTCGGGCATCAAAGCTACCGGTTTCAAAGTTCAGTTCTAACGGGCGTTCGGAAAGGCTTGAAATCGTAACGTACAGGTAGACTTTGCCAAGGCAAGGAAAGTAGTAAGAAAGATATCGATGGAGCGGGCAGAACCTCGAGTAAGACAACCAACCCTGGAGGCCATGGCTTGGCTTTATCCCGTAGGTAGTAAGAACAGAGAGAGCCTTCTGTGCTAGCAATACAGAGAGGTGGGGATTGAATGAGGCGAGCGCTGACTGCAGCAAGACCACCAGACCCTAAAAAGAATAATAACAACGTTCAGCAAGCCGAAGCCAGCCAGACAGGCACCACCAGATACAGGGCGGGCAGTTACTCCACCGAATCAGAGGGCAGATACCCGGACCAAAAGGAGTGAGCTCCGATCTACGCGGAGAAAGCTAAACAAAACGGACTTCACACAGAGGGGGGAGCCGGGCGTAGAACTCTTAGTTGAAAAACGTTTAAAAACTTAAGTAGTGGTGGCTTAGCCTCGAAAGCTAGAAGTGCAGATTCGAACTCCGCTGAAGCTGCTAAAGAAAGTCAAGATCACCTGCCTGTGCCCACATCCCTGGCAAAAAGTGACATCACCGACCGGATCGGCGAGTCAGAGGCAGCTTAATAAGCTCGACAAACTGGAGACGACTAAGTTGACGTCATCAGCTGGTCAGAGGAAGTTGACTAAGCTAGACCAGAGAGAGGGATAGGACGTTTACGCAGTGAAACCAGCGAGCGGAAAGAGCGAGCCAATCTTGAGTCAATAAGATGCGATAAGAGCCCTTTTTTTAGCCAGTTCCTGTGCCTGGGATTCATTCCAGTCTGTAAAGTTAAAGTAATCTGGTGGATGGGGCCCGCCTCACCATTCCCCTTCTCCAAAGAAATAAAAAAAGAAAAATCACCATGAAAAAGGCCTGCCTTTCAGTACGTGAAAGAAGTTCTGCTCTTTACGTGAAGTGCTTTCTCTTTCACTGTCTTACTTTGGCCCCTCTCCTGACCGATAAAAGGATTCAATCCAGCCCCAAGCGTACCAGGGGCTACCCTGTTTACCGGATCCTTAGAGGTCTGCCCGTCCGGCGTCGGTACCTCGCATTTTGTAATTAGGGCGGCACCCCGGTTTTCT